TAAGAAACTGAAAGAAAAGGAAGAAGGGGGAGAAAGAAAGGAAGAAAGCGATGTAGAAACAACTTACGAAACGAAAAAGACTAAAAAAGATAGCCCAGTTTACGAAGATTCTTATCTTGATGGGTATCAAGATAATTGGGAATTGGGAAAACTTAAAGAAGAAAAAAGGGAAATTTCTTTAAAGAAAATGGAAGAGCCCCTTGTTACTTTTCTTTTCGATGATAAACGATGGAATCGCCCATTTCGATATATAAAAAATGATCAATTAGAAAATGCTGTACGAAATGAAATGTCACAATATTTTTTTTATACATGTCCAAGTGATGGAAAACAAATAATATCTTTTACATATCCCCCCAGTTTATCAACTTTTTCAGAAATGATAGAACGGAAAATTTCTTTGTACACGAAAGAAAAACTATATCACGGGAATCTCTATAACTATTGGGTTTTTGCCAATGAACAAAAAAAGTACAACTTGAACAACGAATTGATCAGTCGAATCCAAATTGTAGAAAAAGAAAAGGTTTTTCTAGATATGGTAGAAAAAAGGACCAGATTATGCGATGATGAGAATGAACAAGAATACTTACCAAAAATGTATGATCCTTTTTTGAATGGACCATATCGAGGAACAATAAAAAAATTCGATTTACGTGAAATCATTCATGATTTCATCACTTCGACAGAAACATTTGATTCCATAGAAATGTTCTGGATAAATAAGATTCATGATCTATTTCCTGAGCATTCTCGAGAACTTGAACATCAAAAGAATCTATTTCGCGGGGAATCCTTTTTGAATTCTAATTTTTTTATTGATAATTACTTAACCTCAATTGATGAATTATCTTTTGAATACGAACAAGAAATTGATTCAGAAAAGAAAGAAAAATCTTTGCAATTTGGATTCGATGAAATTACAACTGATCCAAACGATCAAACAACACTAAAAGAAAAATCCATTGAAATGGAAGAAATCAGTAAAAATGTTTCTCGATGGTCATACAAATTGATTGATGTTTCGGAAGAAGAAGAAGAAGAAGAAGAGGAAGAAGAAAATGAAGAGGGATCGATGGGAAAAACGGACATTCGTTCAAGAAAAGGCAAACGAGTGGTAATTTATACTGATGATCAGAGTGATAATCCTAGCACTAATACTAATGATACTAGTACTAGTGAAGAAGAAGAAGAAGAAGCTTTGATACGTTACTCACACCAATCAGACTTTCATCGTGGTCTAATTAAAGGATCCATGCGTGCGCAAAGACGTAAAATAGTTATTTGGGAAATGTTTCAAGCAAATGCGCATTCTCCACTTTTTTTGGATCGAATAGACAAAACGGTTTTTCTTTCTTCTTTTGTTTTCTCTAATATGATGAATCGCATTTTTAGGAATTGGGTAGGGGAAAATCCAGAATTTCAAATTGCTGATTTTGAAGAGAAAAATACAAAAAAAGGGGAAAAAACAAACAAAGAGAAAGAAGAAAAAAATAAACGAATAGCAATATCCGAAACCTGGGATACTTTTATATTTACTCAAATAATCAGAGGTTCAATGTTAGTAACCCAATCCTTTCTCAGAAAATATATTATATTACCTTCATTGATAATAGCTAAAAATGTAGGCCGCATGCTATTATTCCAATTCCCCGAGTGGTACGAAGATTTGAAGGAATGGAATAGAGAAGTACATATTTTTTGCACCTATAATGGTGTTCAATTATCAGAAACGGAATTTCCCCAAAATTGGTTAACAGACGGTATTCAGATAAAGATTCTATTTCCCTTCTGTCTGAAACCTTGGCAAGGAGCTAAGGTATACTCTCATCATAGAGATAAAATGCGGAAAAAAACACAAAAGGACGATTTTTGTTTTTTAACAGTTTTGGGAAAGGAGGCAGACCTACCCTTTGGTTCTGCCCGAAAACGACCCCCTTTTTTTGAACCTATTTCTAAAGAAATTGAAAAAAAAAAAAGAGAAGTAAAAATGCAATTGTTTGGAGTTCTAAGAGTTTTCAAAGAAATAATAAAATGGTTTCTAAAAGTTTCAAAAGAAAAAACAATATGGGTCATGAAACTAGTTATAAACCTAATAATGAAGGAATTTGAAAATGTAATAAACTCCATTTTTTTATTTAACCGGGGGAGGAGATATGAATTAAATGAAAACATAAAAGATTCAAAAATGAATGATAAGATCATCCACGAATCGACCATTCAAATTCGATTTACGAATTTAGAAAATTATTCATTCATAGAAACAAAAATGATGGATCTTGCTAATAAGACAATCACAATTAGGACTCAAATTGAAGGAATCACAAAAGACAAAAAAAGAAAAATTCTAACTTGTGATAATAGATCGGAATCGCAGAAGGCTGTTTGGCAAATATTTAAAAGACAAAATATACGATTAATACGTAAATCACATTATTTTATGAAATCCTTCATTGAAAAAGTATACATAGGTATCTTACTATATACCATTAAGATTCCCAAGATTAATGCCCAAGTTTTATTTGAATTAAGAAAAATGATCAATCAATCCATTTCTAATGATGAAACAAATCAGGAAAGAATTGAGAAAAAAAATCAAAATACAATCAACTTTATTTCGACTATCAAAAAGTTTTTTTATAATAAAAATATTAGTCATAATGATAAAAGTATTTATTGTGACTTATCTTCGTTGTCTCAAGCATATGTATTTTACAAATTATCACAAACAAAATTACTTAACAAGTATCACTTAAAATCTGTGTTTCAGTATCACGACACCTATCCTTTTCTTAGGGATAGAATCAAAGATTATTGTATGATCCAGGGAATATTGGATTCCAAACTAAGGCATAAGAAAATTAAGACTAAGGAGAATAAATGGAAAAATTGGTTAGGGGCGCATTTTCAATACAATTTCTCTCATACCAAGTGGTCCCCGTTAGTCCCGGAAAAATGGCGAAATAGGATCAACCGACGTCGTACGCTTCAAAAAAAATACTCAATGAAATTGGATTTATATAAAAAAGAAAAAACCCAATTAAATTCTTATGTAAAAAAAAATTCCTATACAGTAAATTCATTGATGAGTCAAAAAGAAAAATGGAAAAAACACTACGGATATGATCTTTTATCATATGATTATATAAATAATGGGGATAGTAGGGACTCAGATATTTCTGGATCAACATTACAAATAAATGAGGACCACAAAATTACATCTAATTTAAATATGCCTAAACCCGAATCATTTTATGGATTAATAAGTTTAGCCATTGATGATTATATAGAAAAAAGATATATTATTGGTACGCATAAAAATGCGGATAGAAAATATTTTGATTGTGGAAGTTGTCTTAGAAATAATATTGACATTAAGGCCTGGGCCAATACACATATCGATACCAAGATTAAAAAAAATGTTACAACCAAAACGAATAATAATTATAACATATTTGAAAAAAAAGAAACTTTGTCTTTTACAATTCATCACGAAGTTGATTCATCCAATCAAAAAAAGCACATTTTTGATTGGATGGGTATGAATCAAAAAGGGTTATATCGTACAATATCAAAATCAAAGCTAAGCCCCTCGTTTTTCCCAGAATTTGTGCTACTTTTTGATGTCTATAAGATGAAACCGTGGATCATACCAATCAAATTACTTATTTTTCATTTTTATGGAAATGAAAATATTAGTAAAAATGACAAGATCAGCATAAATAAAAAAAATCTTCCTTTACTATCTGATAAAACTGATAAAAATAAAAAAGAATATATTGAATTAGAAAATTCTAACAAAAAAAAAAACGAAAAACAGGACCAAGGGGATCTTGTATCAGATCTACGAAAACAAAATAAAAAGAAAAATATTGAAGAAGATTACCCGACATCAGACATTAAAAAGAGTAAAAAGAAAAAACAATTCAAGAACAAGAACAAGGTAGAAGAGGAACTGGGTTTCTTCCTGAAAAATAATTTCATTTTTCAATTAAGATGGGTTGACCCTTTGAATCAAAGAATAATGAATAATATCAAGTTATATGGTTTCCTACTTAGACTGATGGATCCAAAGGAAATTGCTATATACTCAATTGAAAGAGGAGAGATGCATCTGGATCTAATGTTGATTCCACAAAGGCTCACCTTGCAAGAATTGGTAAACAAAGGAATGTTTATTATTGAACCAATTCGTCTATCAAAGAAAGTAAAATTTATGAGAAAATTTATTACATATCAAACTATAGGTATTTTATTGGTTGATAAGAGTAAGCACAAAACTAATGAAAAATGCATAAAAGAGGGATATGTTGATAAAAATCATTTTGATGGAACCCGTGGACGACACAACGATATACTTGTGAATGGAAAAAAAAATCATTATGATTTCCTTGTTCCTGAAAATATTCTATCCCCCAGACGTCGTAGAGAGTGGAGAATTCTAATTTGTTTCAATTCCCAGAATTGGAATGTTGTGTATAAAAATCAAAAATTTTGCAATCAAAATAACATAAGAAACTGTGGACAATTTTTGAATAAGGACAAGCATTTTAATATGGATGCAAATAAATTAATCAAATTCAAATTGTTTCTTTGGCCCAATTATCGATTAGAAGATTTAGCTTGTATGAATCGGTATTGGTTTGATACCGATAATGGCAGTCGTTTTAGTATGTCAAGGATACATATGTATCCACGATTCTGAATTAGTTAATTCAGAACAGAATAAGTTAATAGTAAGTACATTTTCTATGTATCACATGACATAGAAAGTCAAAAGAAAAATATATGCATATTAAACATATCATGACACCGATTTGATTAAATATCAATGGATTTCGGAAGAAATCGACAGAATCCCTTTTCCCCTAAAAAACAAAAAAAAAGAATTTTCTTTTAGGAATGTATAAATGTATTATCTCTTTCTATCCAAATCAAATGAAAAATTTGATTTGGATAACATAACTAAAAAAAAGAAAGAAAATTTGATTTTATAAATATATATAAATATATTATATAATATAAAATATATAAAATAAATGAAAGCAAAGTAGTGTATATGAATAAATACAAATTTTTGTGTGTACTAGATTAAAATGACTAGTATAATTATTATTTTTCCTGATCGAGAAAATCCACGGAAAAGAAAAAAAAAATAGAAAAATTGGTTTTTTATGATCAAAAATGCATTCATATTGGTTATTCCACAAGAAGAAAAAGAAGAAAACTGTGGGTCTGTTGAATTTCAAGTTTTAGGGTTTAGCAATAAGATACGGGGACTCACTTTACATTTGAAATTACATAAAAAAGATTTTTTATCACAAAGAGGTCTACGAATAATTCTGGGAAAACGTCAACGGCTGCTGAATTATTTGTCAAAGAAAAATAAGGTACGCTATAAGAAATTAATTGATCAGTTAAATATCCGGGAGTCAAAAACTCGTTAATGAAAATTTTAAATTTTAAGATTGGTTTGAATTTTTTTTATTAGTTATTAGATTTTTCATTTTGATGAACCTCGTTTTGAGAAATTCATGGAATGGAATAACAAATTAAGGAAGAAAAGATATGACTGTACCGGCTACAAGAAAAGATTTCATGATAGTTAATATGGGTCCTCACCACCCATCCATGCACGGAGTTCTTCGACTGATCCTTACTCTCGATGGTGAAGATGTTATTGACTGTGAACCCATATTGGGCTATTTACACAGAGGAATGGAAAAAATAGCGGAAAATCGAACAATTATACAATATTTGCCTTATGTAACACGGTGGGATTATTTAGCCACTATGTTCACAGAAGCAATAACGGTAAATGCACCAGAACGATTGGAAAGTGTTCAAGTACCTAAAAGAGCTAGTTATATTAGAGTAATTATGCTGGAACTTAGTCGTATAGCTTCTCATTTATTATGGCTAGGACCTTTTATGGCGGATATCGGTGCGCAAACTCCCTTTTTCTATATTTTCAGAGAGAGGGAATTGCTATATGATCTATTCGAAGCCGCCACAGGTATGCGAATGATGCATAATTATTTCCGTATCGGGGGAGTAGCTGCCGATCTACCTTATGGATGGATAGATAAATGTTTGGATTTCTGCGATTATTCTTTAACAGGAATTGTTGAATATCAAAAACTTATTACACGGAATCCTATTTTTTTGGAACGAGTGGAAGGAGTAGGCATTATTGATGGAGAGGAAGCAATAAATTGGGGTTTATCAGGACCAATGTTACGAGCTTCTGGAATCCAATGGGATCTTCGTAAAGTTGATCCTTATGAGTGTTACAATAAGTTCGATTGGAAGGTTCAATGGCAAAAAGAAGGAGATTCGCTAGCTCGTTATTTAGTACGAATCGGCGAAATGGGGGAATCCGTAAAAATTATTCAACAGGCTCTAGAAGGAATTCCTGGGGGACCCTATGAGAATTTAGAAGTCAGACGCTTTAATAGAGAAAAAAATTCCCAATGGAATAATTTTGAATATAGATTTATTACCAAAAAACTTTCTCCCAATTTTGAATTATCAAAACAAGAACTTTATGTGAGAGTAGAAGCACCAAAAGGAGAATTAGGAATTTATTTGATAGGAGATAGTAGTGTGTTTCCCTGGAGATGGAAAATTCGTCCACCAGGTTTCATAAATTTGCAAATTCTTCCTCAACTAGTTAAAAGAATGAAATTGGCTGATATCATGACGATACTAGGTAGTATAGATATTATTATGGGAGAAGTTGATCGTTGAAATGATAATTGATACGATAGAAGTACAAGCTATCAATTCTTTTTCTAGATCGGAATCGTTAAAAGAAGTCTATGGACTAATATGGATCCTTGTCCCCATTTTAACCCTTATATTGGGAGTCACAATGGGGGTACTGGTAATTGTTTGGTTAGAAAGAGAAATATCCGCAGCAATACAACAACGTATTGGTCCGGAATATGCCGGACCATTGGGAATTCTTCAAGCTCTAGCAGATGGGACCAAACTACTTTTTAAGGAGGACCTTCTCCCATCTAGAGGAGATATCCGTTTGTTTAGTGTCGGACCGTCTATAGCGGTCATATCAATTTTACTAAGTTATTTAGTAATTCCTTTTGGATATCGACTTGTTTTAGCCGATCTCAGTATAGGTGTTTCTTTATGGATCGCCATTTCAAGTATTGCTCCTATTGGACTTCTTATGTCAGGATATGGGTCGAATAATAAATATTCCTTTTCGGGTGGTCTGCGAGCTGCTGCTCAATCTATTAGTTATGAAATACCATTAACTCTATGTGTGTTATCAATATCTCTACGTGTGATTCGTTGGAACATGAACCTTTCCCCCCTTTCTATAAATAAAATAAGGGAGTTGAATATATTGAATGAATATTTGCATTTTTTTATTCATTATTAGGTTCGATAAATTAAACCAGATAGTCATCTGAGTAAAATAAAACTGCTTCCAAATTTGCAGTAAGAAGATAAAATCTCATTCCCTATGTACAAGAATAAAGTTGAAGTAAACATAAATAGTATAAACTATTTACCCCAAGATTGATATTCTTTGATTAGTCATCATGTCTTGAAGCGGGTACAAAAGATCGACTGTATGGGGTTTCGACTACTGTCTTGTATGTCTTGCCATACCGGGGATCAATCAAAAATCAGTGAACAGTTAGAAACACCAAGGTACACAAAAGATTAGTAATGGAGATAATGTAAGGTATCAAAAAAAGGTATTTTTGCATAAATTTTTTGATAAAACGAATCATAATGAGGGCTCTAAGTTAGTAGAAATGATGAAGCAGTACTTCCCCGCGATTCCGATCTAGAGTATGCTCCTATTCACTGATTAAAGAAATGACTATCAAAAACGAATTAATCTTTTATTTCTTTCTTTTTTTAGAGTACCTTCCTCTGAGAAAGAAGACCAGGAAAAAAGGAAATGATAAAAAATGGATGAAAATAAGAAAATATTTTTATTTATTATTTTTTTGTCATCCATATCTATACATACAGAATTCTTATCACGAATTTGGAACTAATGCCTAATTTGTTCTTTATATTTATTGGTATAACGAGTATTTTATTAAAGGATTAAGTTATTATCAAACAAAGAGAAATTGAAATAATAATGGATGAGATAAATTCAGAAGCGCCCCTTTTTACTCTAGCAGACGGAATTCCATTGGTCTAATTTGGGACTTTCTGATGTATCTTTATTCCGTTTATCATCCAAAGATGGTGATAATACCGAACAAGTCCTTACTTGCATTTATTTGCGGCCATAGAGGAGCCGTATGAAGCTGAGGTCTCATGTACGGTTTTGGAATAGCGATTCCAGCAGTCATGTTATTATCGACTATGATTATCTAACAGTTCAAGTACAGTTGATATAGTTGAGGCACAGTCAAAATATGGTTTTGGGGGGTGGAATCTTTGGCGTCAGCCTATAGGATTTATAGTTTTTATTATTTCTTCTCTAGCAGAATGTGAAAGATTGCCCTTTGATTTACCAGAAGCGGAAGAGGAATTAGTAGCAGGTTATCAAACAGAATATTCGGGTATCAAATACGGTTTATTTTACCTCGCCTCTTACCTAAATTTATTAGTTTCTTCATTATTTACAACAGTGCTTTACTTGGGTGGGTGGAATTTATCTATTCCATATATATCTATTCCTGAACTTTTCGGAATAAATCAAATTGCTGGAGTCTTTGGAATGACAATTGGTATCTTTATTACATTAGCTAAAGCTTTTTTTTTTCTCTTCATTTCTATCACAACAAGATGGACTTTACCTAGGATGAGAATGGATCAGCTATTAAATCTTGGATGGAAATTTCTTTTACCTATTTCATTAGGTAATCTATTATTGACAACTTCTTCTCAACTTGTTTCTCTCTAAATAACAGAATAAGATAACGATATTCTAGATTTATAACAACTATCTCAAACAAGAGAAAGAAACATCAATTTAGTCATGGATATCCACAATATGTTCCCTATGGTGACCGGTTTCATAAATTATGGTCAACAAACAATACGAGCCGCAAGATACATCGGTCAAAGTTTCATAATTACCTTATCCCATACAAATCGTTTACCTGTCACTATTCAGTATCCTTATGAAAAATCGATCACATCAGAGCGTTTCCGCGGCCGAATCCATTTTGAATTTGATAAATGTATTGCTTGTGAAGTATGTGTTCGTGTATGTCCCATAGATTTACCTGTTGTTGATTGGAGATTTGAAAGGAATATTAAAAAGAAACAATTGCTTAATTACAGTATTGATTTTGGGGTTTGTATATTTTGTGGTAACTGTGTCGAGTATTGTCCAACAAACTGTTTATCAATGACTGAAGAATATGAACTTTCCACTTATGATCGTCACGAATTGAATTATAATCAAATTGCTTTAGGTCGTTTACCAATGTCAGTAATTGGGGATTGCTCAATTCAAACAGTTATGAATTCAACTCAAATCAAAATAGACAAAGATAAACCCCTTGATTCAAGAACGATTACCGATTACTAATATTTTCTTTGGATATAGAGGATCCCGGCTTCTTTTCTTTTGGTTGGTCAGAAACTACATAACTATTGATTGTTTGTTGAGAATTATTCTTTAGATTTAAACTTCAGAATAGATTCTACTTTTCGTTATTTTTTCGAAATATAAAATTCGAACTAGTTTTTTCTTTTTTCTTTCAGATAAAAAAAAGGCAAAGCCCTTTCTCTTTCCTGGACCATTTAGTAAGGTCATGAAATATCTCGACTTATTTATCTCTTATTTTATACATAATGGATTTACCTGGACCAATACATGATATACTTGTAGTATTTCTAGGATCATTTCTTATATTAGGAGGTCTGGGGGTAGTATTACTTACCAATCCAATTTATTCTGCCTTTTCATTAGGATTGGTTCTTGTTTGTATATCTTTATTCTATATTCTATTGAACTCCTATTTTGTAGCTGCCGCACAGCTCCTTATTTATGTGGGAGCCATAAATGTCTTAATTATATTTGCTGTTATGTTCATGAATGGTTCAGAATATTCCAATAATTCCTATCTTTGGACCGTTGGGGATGGGGTTACTTTACTGGTTTGTACAAGTATTTTTTTTTCACTAATTCTTACTATCTCGGATACGTCCTGGTACGGAATTATTTGGACTACAAAATCAAACCAGATTATCGAACAGGACCTTGTAAGTAACGTTCAACAAATTGGAATTCATTTATCAACAGATTTTTATCTTCCGTTTGAATTTATTTCTATAATTCTCTTAGTTTCTTTGATAGGTGCAATTACTATGGCCCGTCAATAATAAATACTTAGGATTCAGAATTCACAAAATTCTTAGAATTATATATTCTAAAATGAAAAAGGTTAAGGGTTTTATTTTAGTTAAATCTAATGCCAATACCCTCTTTTTTCTGTAATTGCTCTATTCTAGTCAATCGAATCGATTGACTTGTTGTTCATGTTGAAATGAATCTAGATTGATGAGGAATTAGTCAATGATGTTCGAGCATGTACTTTTTTTGAGTGTCTATTTATTCTCTATCGGTATCTATGGACTGATCACAAGTCGAACCGTGGTTAGGGCACTTATGTGTCTTGAGCTTATACTAAATTCGGTTAATATAAATCTCGTAACATTTTCTGATGTATTTGATAGTCGACAATTAAAAGGAGATATTTTTTCCATCTTTATTATAGCTATTGCGGCCGCTGAAGCAGCTATTGGGCTAGCTATTGTTTCGTCGATCCATCGTAACAGAAAATCAATTCGTATTAATCAATCGAATTTATTGAATAATTAGTCAAAATTAGCATATCTATTAAATGGATAATATATATCTATTTATTATTTATATATGGATAGATATAATAAGTTTATTTGTTTATTTATAGTAATTTATAGTAAGAAAATTGACCATTTGTTGGACAATTTGAATTAATATGTGTGACTCGTATTAGCATGTTATTGAAACGAAAATCAAAGCCCCCTGGTCCTTTCTCATGAACAGATTTAAAAATCTATTGATTCTTAAGATTTTGATAAACCATTGATTCGTCTGGTGTCCACAATATAAATAGACAAGTCTACTTATTTTACCAGATCGAAAATTTTTTATGTTCAAAACTGGAATTTATAGATCCAATGTCGCATTCAGTAAAAATTTATGATACATGTATAGGGTGTACTCAATGTGTACGAGCTTGCCCCACAGATGTATTGGAAATGATACCTTGGGATGGATGTAAAGCTAAGCAAATTGCTTCCGCCCCAAGAACCGAGGACTGTGTAGGTTGTAAGAGATGTGAATCCGCTTGCCCAACAGATTTTTTGAGTGTCCGTGTTTATTTATGGCATGAAACAACTCGCAGCATGGGTCTATCTTATTGATACGTTATAAAAAACTCCACTTGAATCATTTGATTCCTTTTTACCGACAAAAGCCCCTTGCTCGAGAAAATATATTTTCTCGAGCAAGGGGCTTTTTGGTCAATCAATCCGTATCTTGTCTTTATCACGAGTTATTTCCCTTGGTTAACAATACTTGTTGTTTTGCCGATATTCGCGGGTTCTTCAATTTTCTTTTTTCCTCATAGGGGAAATAAGGTATTTAGGTGGTATACTATATGTATATGCTTACTTGAACTCCTTCTAACAACCTATGTATTCTGTTATCATTTCCAATTGGACGATACGTTAGTTCAATTGGGGGAAGATTCAAAATGGATAGATATTTTTGATTTTCACTGGAAACTGGGAATCGATGGGCTTTCCATAGGGCCTATTTTACTGACAGGATTTATCACTACTTTAGCTACTTTAGCAGCTTGGCCGGTTACTCGAAATTCGCAATTTTTCTATTTCCTGATGTTAGCAATGTACAGTGGTCAAATAGGATCGTTTTCTTCTCGAGACCTTTTACTTTTTTTCATCATGTGGGAGTTAGAATTAATTCCTGTTTACTTACTTTTATCCATGTGGGGAGGAAAAAAACGTTTGTACTCAGCTACAAAGTTTATTTTGTACACTGCGGGGGGTTCCATTTTTCTATTAATAGGAGTTCTGGGTATGGGTTTATACGGTTCCAATGGGCCGACATTGGATTTTGAAAGATTAGCCAATCAATCATATCCTGTGACATTGGAAATAATATTCTATTTTGGCTTCCTTATTGCTTATGCTGTCAAATTGCCGATTATACCCCTACATACATGGTTACCCGATACTCATGGAGAAGCGCATTACAGTACATGTATGCTTCTAGCTGGAATCTTATTAAAAATGGGAGCCTACGGATTAATTCGGATCAATATGGAATTATTACCGCATGCTCATTCTATATTTTCTCCCTGGTTGGTGATAGTAGGGACAATCCAAATAATCTATGCAGCTTCAACCTCTCTTGGTCAACGCAATTTAAAAAAGAGAATAGCCTATTCTTCTGTATCTCACATGGGTTTTACAATTATAGGAATTGGTTCTATAACCGACATGGGACTCAACGGGGCCATTTTACAAATACTCTCTCATGGATTTATTGGTGCTGCACTTTTTTTCTTAGTGGGAACGAGTTGTGATAGAATACGTCTTATTTATCTCGACGAAATGGGTGGGATATCTATTCCAATGCCGAAAATATTTACCATGTTTAGTAGTTTCTCGATGGCCTCTCTTGCATTGCCGGGGATTAGTGGTTTTGTTGCGGAATCAGCAGTCTTTTTTGGAATAATTACCAGTCCAAAATATCTTTTAATGCCCAAAATGCTAATTACATTTATAATGGCAATTGGAATGATATTAACTCCCATTTATTTATTATCTATGTCACGTCAGATGTTCTATGGGTATAAACTATTCAACGTCCAAAACTCTAATTTTATGGATTCTGGACCGCGAGAACTATTTGTTTCGATCTGTATCTTTCTACCTGTAATAGGGATTGGTATTTATCCTGATTTCGTTCTCTCGCTATCAGTTGACAAGGTACAAGCTATCCTATCTAATTATTTTCATAGATAGTTTTCATTAATGAGATAGAAAGCAAAGTCTTATATATAATTCTTTCATTTTGAGTTCGCTGTATAATGCAAAAAAATTAGTTAGGATTGTAATGAGATGTATCTCGAGTTTTTGAGAACCCTTTGAATAAAGGGTTCTCAAAAACCCGCACGAACTTTCGTTATATATGGGATGATGTTCTTATGTGTTCCTCGTGGAGTTTATTTAATTAGATTGTAATGTGAATGAACCATAACTATGTAGACCTATTCCTAATAGATTGATTCCGAAATAACATATCCAAATTATAAAAAATCCTATAGAAGCTACAAGTGCCGAATTCGTACCTTGAAAACTTTGATTTGTTCTAGTATGTGAATAAATCGCGAATATGGTCCAAGTAATAAATGCCCAAGTTTCCTTGGGGTCCCAATTCCAATAGGATCCCCATGCCTCATTAGCCCATACTGCTCCAGAAAGAATACCTATAGTTAAAAAGATAAATCCTAAACTAATGACACGATAACTCCAATAATCCAAACGCTGAGTTAATTGATATTTGTAATAATTTCGAAATGAAAGAAAAGAGGCGTCTTTAAAAACATTTCTTTTTTCATTCAAGTAGTGGATCTCTCCAAAGAAAAATGACTTAATTAAGAAATTATTGCTTTTACAAAAAATATCGATGTTTTTTCGAAATGTAATAACTAGAAAAGCAACCGATAATAATGATCCGCATAAAAGAGATGCATAGCTCAATAACATCATACTTACGTGCATCATTAACCACTGAGATTGTAGAGCGGGTACTAATATTGTCGATTGGTGCATTTCAGTTGAAAGACCCGATGTGGCGAACCCTTGGGTAAAAATGGCACTTGGTATGGTTATTGCACTTAAATCATTTTTATGATTCCGCATCTTGGGAATTATATGAATAATGGAAAAACTCCATGAAAGAAAGATTAATGACTCGTATAAATTACTTAAAGGAAAATGTTTCGAAGAAATCCAACGAGTAACTAATAATCCTGTTATAAAGAAAAAAGTCGCTATCATCCCTTTTTCCGGCGAATCGCGTAATCCTAGGATTTCGTAAACTAATAAGTTCATCAAATGAATCGTAATCACAATTGAAATAATCGAAAAAGAGAGATGAGTTAATATATGTTCTAAAGTCACAAATATCATAAACATAAATGGGGTTCCCATTACAGAATTGAAATCAGGAATTAAATACATTATAGGATTCGTTGTGTTTCTTTTTTTATAGTATGCCGCTACTCGGACTCGAACCCCGCTACTCTAGCACTGCTTCCTAAGAGCAGCGTGTCTACCGATTTCACCATGGCGGCTTACTTGAAATAATAATAGTCAATCCATGTTGAATCGTCGAGATTAAAGGATTCCATATGGTTTAAGAAACATTAGAATTGATGAATTGAATAAAGGCTGCTTGAAATTCATATTTGAATCCTCAATAAGCTTTAATAAGCTTTAGTTAGTATCTTCGTGGGTTCTGTTTTAACAATCTATTTTTATGTACTATATACTAAGTATTCCCGGAACAGTTGGAATTTCAAAGTTTTGTTCTAAATCGAGGTATAAACTCCAGAGTTTCCCCTTTTTCCATTTTTTTTTATTCATTTTAAACCCATGAAATCGGATAAATTAAATGAAAAACGAATGGAATCATAAACTATATGAGAATTTATTAAGAATTCATATTTAAGAATTAATGAATCTTAATTAATATATAACTATATTAGTTAATATAATGTATAATACTCTTTTAATACTCTTTATTGTGTACATAATATTTCGAATTTATGATCAACCCAATGAATTGCCCTTTTATTTTGAATTAGGCATATAATAAAACAAAAAAGTTTCCATACCTATCGCAATTTACTGTACTTTTCTTTTCACAATAGAAATCTATTGTGAAAAGAAAAGTACAGTAATAGGGAAAACCATATCACAAATGAAATCGACTATAATAAAAACGAGAATGAAAAAAAAGAATATTATATTTAGAACCCAGAGTAGACGGAAAAATTATTATTCTACATACCACAGCAACTAATTCTAACTACTATATAAGGAATTCAATAAAGTTCAATACATTAGTTAATGGAAATTTTCCATCTTCTAAAATGGGAAGTTGTTCGAGCCGTGAAATTTTAGATTACTCCAAAATTTTTTTACTTGTTTGTCGCACAAAAAAACTTTTTGAATTCCCAGTGGAAATCGATTTAGCTAAAGAAAAAGCTTTTACTGCAGCAAAATATCCCCTTTTCTTCCAAATATTTCTACGAATACGTTTTTTTGATATAGAAGTACGTTTTTTTGGAACTGCCATTCAAAAAGAGTTACTCATTTTTATCGTTGTATGTGAAAGACATATATTTCTCAAATCAAAATAGATCGTTCTTTTTCGTTTTTTTTTCTACTTAATTATGTCAATAATTTTTACATACTATTTTATGGTACAAATCAATTTTTTTCTTTTATATATTTTTTTATATTATATATATATGTATATATAAATATATATATACGTGTATATCACATATATAATAGACTAGGAAAAAAAAAATAGAATATATAATAATAAGCGGGGACATAAATTTAAAAGGAATTTTGATTACTATTAATTCATTAAGTTCAGAGTGACGTGTTTATTTGAGTTCTAATTTCAACTAGTAACTAATCCGTTAAACAAAACATTCCATTACCCGACAAGAGAGACTTTTATTTTTAGTTATTTTTTTTTCAGTTCTATAAGAGGAGTATTCTAAGATTTATGATAAAGATCAGTTTCCCCGTTGGATTAGAATCTAATCAATCAGTTCCGCATTGAGTTAGGTAATTCCTACAAATTAATTAGAATAAAATAACTAAGTCTTTTTTCTTTTAGTCGATTTATTGATGCATACTATGATCCATATTTGAGTCAAGTACTCTTTTGGTGTAACTGTTTTTCCTTAGTTTTTTCTTATTATACGATATAGTTACAAATCGACAGAGTAGAATGTAGTTGTAGAATAATTTAAAATCACATACATATTCTCTGTCTTAATAGATATCTTTCTTTGGATACTTTTTTAGATACTTAAAGTTAATAACTAAGTAATCAATTTTACCTAGTCATTCCTTTTGACTAACCAACTGTCACTTTTTTCATATTTCCCATATTTGATAAAAAGATAGTTCAGAATAATGAAAAATAAAACTATTTAAAGGTTTTCATATATATATATTTTTTGTTGATTTATTATTGTTCTTTTCGAAAGAGATAAAAATTGGTGAATCGGAAATAATTATAAGAAAAAAATGAAAATTTGTTTTTTATGGAACATATATATCAATATGCATGGATAATACCCTTTCTTCCATTTCCAGTTACTATGTCAATGGGATTTGGACTTCTGCTTATTCCCACAGCAACAAAAAATATTCGTCGTATGTGGGCTTTTCCGAGTGTTTTGATGTTAAGTGTAGCTATGGTGTTTTCGGCCAATTTGGCTATTCAGCAAATAAATGGAAGTTTTATCTATCAATATCTATGGTCTTGGACCATCAATAATGATTTTTCTTTAGAATTCGGACACTTGATCGATTCACTTACTTCTATTATGTCAATATTGATTACTACTGTTGGAATCATGGTTTTTATTTATAGTGACAATTATATGTCTCACGATCAGGGATATTTGAGATTTTTTGCTTATATGAGTTTTTTTAATATTTCTATGTTGGGATTAGTTACTAGTTCCAATTTAATACAAATTTATATTTTTTGGGAACTTGTGGGAATGTGTTCGTATTTATTAATAGGTTTTTGGTTCACGCGACCCATTGCAGCAAGTGCTTGTCAAAAAGCTTTTGTAACCAACCGTATAGGGGATTTTGGTTTATTATTAGGAATTTTAGGTTTTTATTGGATAACTGGTAGTTTCGAATTTCGAGATTTGTTCGAAATAGTTAATAATTTGCTTCATAATAATGGAGTCAATTCTTTATTTGTTACTCTGTGTGCCTCTTTTTTATTCCTTGGTGCAGTTGCGAAATCCGCACAATTTCCCCTTCACATATGGTTACCTGATGCTATGGAAGGACCTACACCCATTTCGGCTCTTATACACGCAGCTACTATGGTAGCAGCAGGGATTTTTCTTGTAGCTCGGCTTATTCCTCTTTTCATAGTTATACCTTACATAATGAATTTCATTTCTTTAATAGGCATAATAACAGTACTATTAGGAGCTACTTTGGCTCTTGCTCAACGAGACATTAAAAGAAGTTTAGCTTATTCTACAATGTCTCAATTGGGTTATATTATGTTAGCTCTAGGTATAGGTTCTTATAGAGCTGCTTTATTTCATTTGATTACTCATGCCTATTCAAAAGCTTTATTATTTTTGGGATCCGGTTCCGTTATTCATTCAATGGAACCTATTGTTGGATATTCACC